TTTGCAGATGTTCTATTTTTCCATAGAAATGTGTTCGTTCAAGAAAAGTTCCAAAAGATGTTAATTGTAAATAAAAGGATTGTTTACGAATAAAAACAAATAAAAATTCGCATTCAAACACATAAAAATTGTATAGGAACCCAAATAGTCTTTTATTTTCTTTTGAAAAAACGAAAATGGATCTCTTCTGAGTAATGAGAAGACTATTCCAATTATGATATTCGTGAAGAAAGAATCGCAAAAAATGCAAAAAGGGAACATCTTGAATCCAGCATTGAAGAATTTGAACCAAGATTTCCATATGGATGGGATGAGGTATTAGTATATCTGAGACATAATTTAAATGCGATAATTTGTCCTCTAAAAAGGGAAAAATTGAATGAATTGATCGTAAATTATGATATTTTGGTATTTCTTTTTCTTTGAAATAAGATACTAATCGCAGCGAGAATGGAATTTCTACAATAATTGAAAAACTTTCTGATATCATTTGAGAATAAAAACGAGAATAAAAAAAATTGTTGTGGGTGTGCCCAACAAATCGATTTTGGTTAGAATCATTAACCAAAGAAATCAAAGATTTCTGTTGATAGATTCGAGTAATTAAACGTTTTACAAGTGCTAAACTATATTTATTGCCATAACCAAAAACTTCCGCGGATTCGTAAAAAATTGAACCATTTAAACCATAATCATGAGCAAGTGCATAAATATACTCCTGAAAGAGTAGCGGATATAGGAAGTGTTGTTGCCGAGATCTATCCTTTTCTAAATATCCTTGTAATTCTTCCATTGACTTACATTTCTACTTGAACCAGAAACAATAGGCATTTCTTGAATTATCAAATTATACATAGTGCAATATGGTCAGAACAGGGTATGTATTATGTATGGAAAAAAATATATACCCCGGAAACAGGGAGTCCAATCAACAGATCTTTTTCCTCTCCCCTTCTATCCAATGGGTTTATCTTCGTTATAATTACCAGAGGGTCAAAAATCTTTTATTTTTACAACCCGATCGCTCTTTTGACTTTGGAACAAATTGTTTTTGTCAGTATACTGTTTCTTCTACACATTCGTTTCCAATCCATAATAGAGAAATAGTTAGGATTTATTAAAAAAGAAAAAAAAAAGAATCAAAGGTCCATTCACAGGAGAACCCTTCCCCGCATCAGGCACTAATTTATTTTTAACATCTAATTAGATCGGGTAATTATTCAAATTAAGAATAGAAGCTCGTTACTTTTTTTTTATCAGAATTGGAGCCGTAGGGCTCTATCCATTTATTCACTAGACCAACTGTAAATGTGAATTTCTTTTGCCCTCCTCCAAAAATCAAAACAAAATTTTGGAATGATCCGGTAAGGATCAACTCAAAATTCCACTCAAAAAAATAAGAATATAATAAGAAATTCCATTTTTTCTTATTATTACGACATGCTGTTTTTTCCATCCATTACCTTTCAGGATCAGTCGTGGTCTTATAGACTCTACCAAGAGTCTGGACGAATTCCTTGCTTCATCCAAATGTGTAAAAGATCATAGTCGCACTTAAAAGCCGAGTACTCTACCGTTGAGTTAGCAACCCAGATAAATATGATATGTAGATACGATCGAAATAAAAAAAATCAATTGAATTGCACTGTACAACTACGTCAAAACATTGAACTAATAAGAAATGAAATATAAAGGAAAGATTTTATGATCAATTATAAACATCAAAATAGCAAAATGAGCGGATCGAATTTAAAACAACAGATTCCCAATAGAAATGTAAAAATTTACATTTACAGACCGCCCCCTTTTCTCAAAATTTTTGATTTTCGTTAAGAAAATACATCTTGTATAACAGTAAATCCGGCAAACCCATTATTTGACTGAAGTAAAGGAAAAACCAATAGGGGTCGGAGTCGGAATAAACAGATCTATTTATCTACGATCGAATTATATTTGTTCGATACACCATTGTCAATATGAATGGAATGTTGAGAAAACAAATTCAATTAAATTAATAAGTAAATCAAATAAGTATTTGTGTTGGATTGGCACAACAAGAAATAAAGTAAATTAAGTATAAATAGAACAAGAAAAGAGCAAATTGTGGGTAAATAATTACCAAAAATAGATACTAGTTACCCTTCCTTTTTTATTTAGAAATTTTGTTTTTTTTTCTTTACGAAGCTCGTTCTTTAAATAATTCTGCTTTCCTTAAAATATCATGAACAGTTCCTGTAGGTTGAGCACCTTTTTCAAGGAAATAACGAATAGCAGGAACGTTTAAATAAGTTTGATTCTGTATCGGATCGTAAAAACCCACTTTTTGAAGATCTCTCCCTTCTCGTCGGGATCGAACATCAATTGCAACGATTCGATAGATCGCTCATTGGGATAGATGTAGATAAATAATACCCCCCCCCCTAGAAACGTATAGGAGGTTTTCTCCTCATACGGCTCGAGAAAAATGATTCTAATATTTCTGTATATTCTGTATATAATGGCAAATAGATCCATAAAATCATGAATTAGACTATGATTTGAGTTGTTTTTTGTTCTTACTTACAGAAAAAAGAAATATCATTCGTACTCATAACTCAAGTTGGGTAATTTTGAAAAAGTTCGAAGGTAAATCCTTAGGCATTTCTTGAGTCGTCTCTAACCTCTCTTGTTTGTCTCGTCTCTATTTTTACTCCTCATTATAATAAAATAATAAAATTATTGAGACAATTGAAAATAGTGTTTCCTTGTTCCGGAATCCTTTCTCTTTGCTTTGTAAAATCATTGGGTTTAGACATTACTTCGGTGATCTTTACTCCTTTTTTTTTTCAAAATGGCAGCAACATACCTTTTGTTTTTTGTTATTTCTTTCTGTGGAAAGAAAATACGAACGATTGATTCCCTTGTAATATAATACACTTTACATTTTAATCGAAAAGTTTTACTTTACCAATTCCAACAAGTTGACTTTTTTTATTTCATTTCAAACTTGTTCAAATTTTAACCCTTCGATTTCAATTTCTATATTGAGGATATACTTACAAAGTTGGTCTAACTTATTAATTGTTACTAACCCTAGATTCTTCCCCCGATAAATTAATCAATACTTTTTGCTCGAGCTCCATCATGTACTATTCCTTTCCTATTTACGAACCCAACACAAATTAGGTTCCGAGCAGGAACAGAACAAACTATGTCGATTCAAGAGCATCTTCATTCCTATAGAAAATGGTGGGTATAAGAATCCACAACGAATCATGTCCTTCAAGTCGCACGTTGCTTTCTACCACATCGTTTCAAACGAAGTTTTACCATAACAACATTCCTCTAATTAAAAATTGAATTTTGAACCGGTATGGAATTGATTCAATATGGAATCATGAATAATCATTGGTTCAACGGTATATAATACTTTCTATGTATCTATGGATAGATAAATGGATAGATAAATAATTATCCGGAAAAGTCTTAGAAAGGTTTTATTAAAGTTATTTCGCCCCATATTCTATTCTATGAATGAAACAGCTTTCTAAAAAAGAGGAATATACTTAAGTCTTATTTATATCTTCAACAGATCGTTCGGAATGGTGAATCATGAAAAAAAAGATCCTATTTTTCTCGAACAAATAAATTCGAAACCTCAAAAGAATGGCCCTTAATGGATTTCCAATTCCGGACCAAAATCAGTTATTAACCAAATATAAGCTAGTCCGATGACTCGAAAAGGTCGTAAGTTTCTCTATAATATAGATTTTTCACAATAGATTTTTCAGACTTCTTCAAGTACCAAGGTTCATAAAAATGAAGTCAAAATAAAAATCGTTTTTTGTTTTCATGAGTATGGAATAGAAAAGGTCTCGTGTAAGGTAAGATAAGATTAAAGTCGTTATTCTTTCTTTCATCTGAAAGAGAAAATAAGAATCAAGAATAACTCTAATCTTTTCGTATCCATCATATACAACGAACAGTTATTACCGGGGGTAATCATGGATATTTAAAGAATCACAGACCCTTTTGACTTAACCAAAGAGCCGCTATTACTGAAATAGAACAATACGATAACAATACATAATATATATTATAGGACTTGTTCATTTTATATTATACAGATTATACAGACGGATTTTTTTTTACTTCAGGTTCAATAATCTTTCCACCAATTCCAATAAAGTCAAGCAAATGGAATATATAAATTTCCATCCATTTAATCGTTACATTACATTGATTTCCAATTATTCATTTGAATAAGATAAAATACAAAAAAAAACGGCATCTGGATCAACTTGTTTTTCCTATTTTTTCCCAGCTTTAGAAGTTTTAAGACGAACGATGAAAGAAATGAAATTCATACCAAAAACTACGTAATCTTTAGTCTCCACATAAAGTGGGGAATTGGGGTACACCGTTTATTTTCTTTAGGCTTTCCTTGGGGAATGGAATAGAAAAAGGCCTTTTTTTTATTTCGATTCAGAATGCATCATGCGAGAATTCACATTTCATCGATATGGAACACAAAGTTTCCCTAAGTAACTTACTTCAATATGAATATGAGTAGTAGTACAAGTATACTCTGAATGGGAATGATACACCCAAAATTCTTTTTTGAATTCTTAATTCAAAAAAATATCTTTATTTCTACCCGTACACTCGATCACGTTTGTGAGAAACCAAACGAAAGAAAAGATATAATTCTTAGAATTATTCATATTTCTAGAATTCAGAACAAAAGGCGAGATCACATTATATCCAAATATCCAAAATGAAACAGAAAATTGTTAAAGAGAAGAATCTTTCGTTTCTGATGGAGACGATCTGGGACGGAAGGATTCGAACCTCCGAATAACGGGACCAAAACCCGTTGCCTTACCGCTTGGCCACGCCCCATTTAGATTTAGAATTTATATTCGACACTAATAAAGACTAATATTGGTATTGGTCATTCGTCAATCCCAACCAAAATACATATGAAATACATTGCTGCTAGGATTCAGCACATGGAAATATAGAATAAAAAAAATTATTGATCATTACATAAAATTCAATTAAGATATTGTATGAAACTCAAATTCCTTGTATTCTCATTTGAGAATGAAAGGAAAGATTTTTGATTTGGGAGAGTTCGAAGAAAAAGAAGGGTTTTTTGACCCGCCTTCTCGTTTTTCCCTAAGAAAAAGAACTCAACCAAAATCAAATTTTCTAATCTACAAGAATGAAATGTTTCTTATGCTTAATATCTTTAATTTAATCTGTATCTGTCTTAATTCTACCCTCTATTCGAGTAGTTTTTTCTTCGGCAAATTGCCCGAGGCTTATGCCTTTTTCAATCCAATCGTAGATGTTATGCCTGTCATACCTGTACTATTTTTTCTCTTAGCCTTTGTTTGGCAAGCTGCCGTAAGTTTTCGATAAAATTTTTAATGCTCCGCTCATGATTTATCCGAAAAAAATTCGAAAAATTGATAAGATCAGATAAGTTTTACATTATGAACCCTCGATTCAAAAATCGAAATTCTTTTATATTGAATAACCGCAGTGACAAATTTGGATCAACTTATTTCCTCGTTCTGACCTTCCAGTAAACAAGGACTTTCTAAGGACCCCACAATACCAAATAATGGATATGGCCAAAAATTTTTGGTAATGAAGGAATCCGAATCTTTCTTTTCTTATTACAAATAAATTCGTGAAAATTACTTTTTTTTCAAGAAAAGACTTCATTTGGGGGGTGTTATGTCAAAATAGTGTATATGATAAAAAATAGGCAATCTATTTCCTTTTTCCAAAAAAATAATCTTGGAGATTGTGTAATGCTTACTCTCAAACTCTTCGTTTACACAGTAGTGATATTTTTTGTTTCTCTCTTCATCTTTGGATTCTTATCTAACGATCCGGGCCGTAATCCCGGACGCGAGGAATAAAAAAAAGGATTTTGAGTTTTTCTTTACTTTTTTATGTATTCCATACATTTACCTATTATGAAAAATCAGGGATTGAAATTGGAAAAATTTGGAAAGTCTGAAGTAATCAGAGGGGGCGGAGAGAGAGGGATTCGAACCCTCGGTACAAATAACTCGTACAACGGATTAGCAATCCGCCGCTTTAGTCCACTCAGCCATCTCTCCCAATTCAAAATTTTTCATTTTTTATGTGATGTGACACGTGAAGTAAAAAAGATTAAAAGAACCCTCGTTTTCTTTCTTTATTTTTATTATAATTATAAGTATAAGGATAAAATAACACTAATAATATATTCTAAATAAATATTCTATTTAAATAGATAAGATATCTACGAATTTGATCAATAATTCAATTCAGATAATGTAATGATTCGAAACGGATATCTTATCTCCAATAGAATAGATACAGAAAGAATACCTTACTTCTTTGATTACTTCTTTTATTTTGTAAGAAAGGTTCATTCCCCCGGCCTGGTTAAGTACTGGCCGGGCCATTACATTACTTCTGATGAATCATTTCATGGATCAAACGATTTAAGTATTTTTGATTTGATATCAAATCAAATCAAAAATACTTGCTTGTTATTGAAGCAACAAGAAAGCCAATTTCCATCCCTATTCCTATGATAGAAGTGTCATTTATTAGTATTATTAACACCATGGAAATAATATACTATAGAATATGATATACTATATCATGTGATATACTATGGAATATGAAAGAATATGAATATTTTTCACCATTCTTATTAAGTATTTTAAGTTAAGATTTTTTTGTTATTAGTATTTTTTTCTCAATCTACTTAATTACTTAACTGGATAAAGAACACATACATATATTAAATATTAAACAATATTAAAAATAAAACACACATAGAATATATTCTAACATATATAACATACATATATAACATAACTCATTTATTTGTTCAAGGGACAAGCTTTATTTGAACATTTGAGATCCAATCGATCCGAATTAAAATTCATAAAATACGGCAGTTGAGGGGAAAGTTGAAAACAAAAAAAGAAATGCGGAATTCATCATTTCTATGGTCCAGCTTCAATAACTCCTTCGATTTAGGACTGTCAATAATGACTTACAGCAAGTGAAAAGTATAACTTTTCACTTTATTAATTTACCTACTGTCAGATAGATTTTATATTATAAATTTTTTATTTATTTATTTTTTATTTAAATATTTTATTTAAATAAAAAATAAACTTTCTGTTCTTCGCCCATTTTTTCAAATACCCCCGCCCCGGCGGGACGTAGTGTCAACGCTAGAATTTTCATGAGTCTGATGCTATCTTAATTGCATCTCATTCCTTTGTTCGACAAAAGGTATATCCATATATAATAATGGATATGTAGCGGGTATAGTTTAGTGGTAAAAGTGTGATTCGTTCGATTAATAACTTAAATAGTTAAGGGATCTTTCGGTTTTTTAATATTCCGATCAAAAAACTTTATTTCTTAAAAAGGTTTAATCCCTTTTCCTTCAATAGCATATTTGAAGAAGAATATACATTCTCGCGATTTGTATCC